GATCCCTATCCACCAAAATTTTCACTTCTGGTTCCGGCGAACGAATAATCATTGAGTCCTCCTCTTTCCGGACAACACATACAAAGAAACCCGCCAACAGTCAAGTAATTAGTAAACCTCTTAGATCTATTTCTAATTTGTTCCTTTCTATCTCCCATCTATCTAGTTTCTTTAGTTATTTACTAGAGCAATTATGATCGGGAAGTCGATCTGGGGCAAGTGTTCGGATCTATTATGACATAGCCCTGAGGCGCTCAACGGACCTTTGGAAGCTTGGAAACCTTTTCCCGGTTGCGACTTGAAAAAAAGTGCAATCTAGTGTATTCATATCTCAATGGTGCCTAGATAGAACTACTTCCTATCTTTCTTTATCTTACACGGAACGTATTCCCAGTCCTCTCTTCAAAATCACCGGAGCACTCATTAGTCATTCATAATAGATATCCTGGTATCCATATTGAATCATTCAAAGGACTCTTTTTTGAGTTTGAATAGCGGATAGGAATAGATTCTATCGGGTATCATTTATCTCTACGAGGTATCAGACGAAATAGAACGGTAGAAGGGATATAATAAAATTCCGTGATTAGCTCTTCCCAGAGGAATGATCTATTGGATTTTACGGATGGATCCAACAAACAAAAAAAAGAGAGTGTTCTTATTCAAATTCAAAGCGTTTCGTGATCTTCAACCAATTATACGCTTCAATATAATTCCCTGGCGTAAGCGCTATAGCTTGTTTCCAATACTCAGCAGCTTGATTGGACCAAGCCTCCGCAATTTCAGAATCTCCCTGGCGAATGGCCTGTTCTCCTCGGTCAGAATAGGTCGGTCAATTCCTTCCCTTAGAACCGTACTTGAGAGTTTCCTAACTCATACGGCTCAGCCTCAGTAGTCAATTATTTTGGTATCCCATCTTAATCTCCCCTAGACTAAATAAATAAGATTTCTCGTAAATCAATCCCATTTTTGTTTTGGTTCTCGGGTTAACCAGAAGAGGTTAATTACATACATTTCTATGAGCTTCAAACTTGAATTTGGATTTCATTTCGAATTCACGTTTTCTCTTTTCTCCCACCTTTAGAAAACTGAAGCATAGACATCTCTGCTATCACTAGCATTTTCGAAAAGGTAACTATCTCGGTTTCATATCGAAATTTATATAGAATCTTTGAAAAAGACTTTCTTTCCTCCATAAGAAAGAAAGGATTTACTCTCTTTGGGATCTGATACTACACCGCTGCTGAATACCTTAGTGGATCGACTCTATTACATAAGTGGATTCCTAACTTTTATCTCATATCATGACATAAGGAAGCAGTTCTTATTGTATCGGCCCAAACCCTCGCTAATTGATCTTTACGGCGCTTCCCCCATCAATTAGAGCTTTTATCCATAGAATCTAGTCTTATAGGCATATCTATTTCTTCCTATTTTGGCTTCTATGAAGTCTCTTTCTTTGCTACAGCTAATAAAAATCGTTGCTTTGTACGATAAATATGTAGAAAGCCTATTTTCGTTCTAGTATTTACTGGCGGATTGGATCTTTCTTTCCCTCTTTCTATAGTGGAGATAGTCGCACGTAATGACAGATCACGGCCATATTATTAAAAGCTTGTGGTAAGAATGGGTTTCGTTCGAGTGCTCGGAAATAATATTCCAAAGCTTTCGTATGTTCTCCGTTGCTTGTGTGGATAAGGCCTATGTTATAAAGTATATAACTTCGATCATAGGGATCAATTTCGAGTCGCGTAGCTTCATAATAATTCTGTAAAGCTTCTGCATAATGTCCTTCGGATTGAGCTGACATCCGTTACGGTTGTTCATTCTATTCAAATCAAATAATCCCCGTTCCAGAACCGTACGTGAGATTTCAATCTCATACGGCTCCTCCCTTCTGTGCATAATGAATGATAAGAATCGATGGAATCCAAAAAAAAGATATTGCAAGATTCTCATTATGAACTGACAGGGACTAGTATTTTTACAAGAAATCTCTAGCCAACCTTCCTGCAAAAGCCCTTTATCTTAACATCCAGCGTATTGGTGGTAGATAGAAAAGGTAACTCCAACAATTTCTTTGTCCGCAACGCCCCCTATTTCCAGGAATGAGTCACTTCAACAGACTTCGATGGTTCTACGGGTATCCAAAGTACGAACGAGATGGATGTTTGTTGTCCCAACCACTCTTGTTTGTTAGTCCCGATCCCGATAAGGAAAGGGGGTAAGTTCTAACTAAAGTTTTCGTGTTGTTGATTCCTAGGTGTAGTGCTTCTTCCTCTATGCCGCCTATTGGTATTAGTGGAGTAAGATTGACTTGTAAGAACCGATAGGTGGAACCTTACGCTCAATACTCAAATTGAAAATGCAAGCATCTGAGGCTGGATCACTCGGGGATACACGATAGAAGGAATTGTTCGATTTCCAAACTTCACCTTCACGAAGCGTAGGTTTCTTTCAGATTTGTTTTAATTTAATAATATATACTAATAGAATAATATAATAGAATAATCTTTTTTCGTTCTATCCCGAATCATGCGCCTTTCTCGCTCGTAAGACTGAGAATGGTAAATCAAATCGCACCATCTCTGTAATAGGTAAATGCCTCTTTTTCTCCTGAAGTTGTCGGAATTATTCGTAATAAGATATTGGCTACAATTGAAGAGGTCTTATCAATAAAATTTCCATTTATCTGTGATCTAGGCATCGTTCACAATCCACTCCCTAATTTTTCTCATTACCCCTCGTGGGAAAAGAATCCCACAAACAAAGGAATTGTACAGTACAAAATCACACAAAAAAGACTCATAAAAAAAACGAAAAAGATGTAGACCTTCCACTCAAATCAAATTGTTACTTTTTGACAGGGATAGAAAGTCAATATTTGAGTGTGATTGGATTCTGATCCATCTAAAGAGGAAAACACATCGAATAATCATTCTACAAGTAAACTGCTCTATTTTTTTTTTTATGCGCATAGCGTGTATACATTATACAAACAATCGAAATAGACAAATCCATCGATTCAAGAATTTGAAATACATCTTTGAAATAGATCTATGGGTTAAGGAGGTGTTGTTGAGAAATCTGAAACTAGAAGGAGATTTTTGACTGACTATGGAATCAGAGTCTAACCATAACCGTAGTATAGGAACCCTAGTCGAAAATCTAGATCCATCCGCCGATTCGTTCCAATTCATTGGGTTAATCCGGTATGAGTAGGGTACAAATAGCAGAAAAAGACGAGATCGGCGTCTGAAATATATCCTTTGTTTTTCGTTTTTTTTTTTTAATGGATGTTTTTTGATCCCCCGAGCCACGAATCTTTCTTTCTTTGACTTAAAGTTTTCTATTTTGCTATTTCAAATTGTTCGCATTGATGCGTCAGATTTAGAACTCGCGATTCACTCGGTTTCTAGGCCATAATCAGAACATCTGATTTTGTAGGAGAGATGGCCGAGCGGTCCAAGGCGTAGCATTGGAACTGCTATGTAGGCTTTTGTTTACCGAGGGTTCGAATCCCTCTCTTTCCGTCCCTTCACGAAATTCACGAACCTTATTGACCACAATGTATCAAATCAACTACCAACGAATACTTCCAGCAAGTCAAGTCGATCTTTTTTTGATATAGATTCTCGATTACTCATTTTTGTAGTTTTCTAGTACGGAAAAATACTGGAAAGATCAGCCAAGGAAGTAAAATATCCCCGCCGATGTATTTAGGATACATAACGGGGAACCCCCCTATCTTAGGTCGATTTACTTTGTTGAAAAAGGGGCCAAAATTTCCGAACCTTTGTTCTTTTAGTTAGGTTCAAGTTTGACGGGAATAATATTCTACAACTCGCAACTCTTCGATTTTCAAACCAACCCGACGACGATTTATTATTTGCTTGACTAATCCTTTAGATTGGGATGAGTGAAGAGTCAAATGTTCCGGCAATTTCTTTTTCTTCTGGGAGGATAAAGCAAGAGAATTTTGAATGAGAACTCTGGTTTTTTGTGCATCCTTCGTTGTAATAATATCTCTAGGTTTGCAGCGATAACTTGGTATATCTACAAAACAACCATTAACTAAAATATGTCTATGATTAACTAATTGCCGGGCCCCAGGAATGGTCGAAGCCATACCCAATCGAAAAATTATGTTATCCAAACGCATTTCAAGTAATTGTAGTAAAACCTGACCTGTTGATCCTTTGGATTTTCCAGCGATACGAACGTAGTTAAGTAATTGTCGCTCTGTCAGACCATAATGAAAACGCAATTTTTGTTTTTCCTCTAGACGACGCCGATATTCAGGATATTGAAATTTTTTGTTGTTCTTCTTTCTGTTTTGACGATCGGGGGAGCGTCCAGGCACTTTACGAGTTAGGCCCGGTAAAGCCCCCAGACGTTTTATTTTTTTGAGACGAGGCCCTCGGTAACGAGACATAAAGACTCCTTTTTTTATTGAAAATTCAATTGTAAAGAAAAAAATTAAATTAAGACTGAACTAAATGATAAACGAAGCAAAATCTACTAAAGTACTGTACTAAGAATGAGATGAATTGTATCAATATTCAGACTCTTTGGTATATATAGCAAGTTAATAATATTTTTCTTGATTTGTTCCTACCTGCTCGAAGCTTTATTTTTTTATTCATAGTTTCATAGTTATGAAGTTTTTACGACATACTATATCAGTTACTTTTTTTTTTGAAAGACGGTAAAGAAGTCTTTGCAATATTCCATTCCTTGGTGTCAAGGAGACATTCATGTATTCAAAGTATAAAAAAAGCCGGCTATCGGAATCGAACCGATGACCATCGCATTACAAATGCGATGCTCTAACCTCTGAGCTAAGCGGGCTCACATAACAGAAATTTTGCATAGGAATTCCGCAAACTGACAGGATCTTAGCTATTCAGAAATCCTCTAGCATATAGAAAGAATAGGAATCGAATTTCAAAATGAATATTCTCTACCAAGACCAAGAAATCTCAATCAAATAGAATGATATATCCTTTTTCAATTGAAATCAAATCAAAAATCAATCGAATTTCTCTTTTGATTTTCAATTTCTCATTGATTCTATTTCTCAGTTTTAGTTATAGGATTCTTTTTTCTATTTATATGAATATGATTATCAAGAATCAGGATAATAAGGAAACACTACAGAACAGAAAAAAACAGAAAAAAAATGAGAAATTCCTCTGGTTTCATTCAGAGCGATAAGACACCAAAGAATCGACCGTTCGAGTATGAAACACCGCACGTTAAAAAGGAGAAGAAGAGAGGCGTATATTCTGTGGGCTAGATCCATTCATGTTGAATTGCGGATCCATCAATGATAGAATCATTTCTGATTGGACCAAATACCCGTTCTCCGATAGATAAGATACATAAGAAATCAAATAGGAGTAAACGGATACACTTTTTAGATATCGAATCCTATACTAATGAATTAAAAGGTTCCGGTATAAGTAAAAATGAAAGAAAAATGAGAAAGAAAAGAAAGAGGGGGAAGGCATCCCAATGAAATCCTCGTTTCAAAACAAAAAGGGGATATGGCGAAATTGGTAGACGCTACGGACTTGATTGGATTGAGCCTTGGTATGGAAACCTACTAAGTGATAACTTTCAAATTCAGAGAAACCCTGGAATTAAAAATGGGCAATCCTGAGCCAAATCCTGTTTTCAGAAAAAAGGGGGGTTCCGAAAACAAGAAGCCAAAAAGGATAGGTGCAGAGACTCAACGGAAGCTGTTCTAACGACTGGGATAGACTGCGTTGCTAGAGGAATATTTCCAAGGAAGGGATGAAGGATGAACCTAGATACATACGTATACTGAAATATAAAACGATTCAGATTAATTCCTTCCCGAATCCTTCTTTTTTTATATGAAAAATAGAAGCATTATTGTGAATCGATCCCCACAAATTCAGTGATCAAATCAGTCATTCCATAGTCTGATAGATCTTTTAACGAACTGATTAATTTAATCGGACGAGAATAAAGATAGAGTCCCATTCTACATGTCAATAGCAATACCGACAACAATGAAATTTATAGTAAGAGGAAAATCCGTCGACTTTAGAAATCGTGAGGGTTCAAGTCCCTCTATCCCCAATCACACTATAAAAAAAAAGCCCATACCCCCCTAACTCTATCCTCTTTCTTTTTCATCCGCGGTTCCATGATACGATATGTTTCTGATTTACTCTACACTTTGCCAAATAGATTGGAGCAGAAATGCTCCTCTGTTATCACAAGTCCTTGAGATGTACAATATACGTACAAAAGAGCATCTATGAGTAAGGAACCCCCATTTGAATTGAATCATTCACAATCCATATCATGATTCTTCATTCAATGAAACTTACAAAGTATTCTTGTTGAAGATCTCAGAAATTCCCTGGGTAAAACTTTGTAATTTGTGTAATTTGTACTGCTTTTTGATTCTCTTTCAGTTGAATTGACAGAGACCCAATCCATCTAGTAGGATGGGTATGATACGTCGGGAAGGGTCGGGATAGCTCAGCTGGTAGAGCAGAGGACTGAAAATCCTCGTGTCACCAGTTCAAATCTGGTTCCTGGCATCTAGTTACTAATAGATACGCATAACAATTCGATATGGATCATCAGACATATTGGTTAATAGTCTAGACCACGACCCATACTTCGCCATCTGGGTGTCTAGAGATATACCTCTCTCCTTTTTTGTAGATAGGGAAGAATTCGATGCTGTTTCGGCTTCTTTTTCTTTGTTTCTATGGTGTGTGCCTCTTCTCATTTAAACAAAAAATAGGAATCCTTCAGACATATCCAAAAAGTGAAGTTAATTGTTTGAAAACCCAAAAGTCCGATCTTAAGGAGTGGAGAGGTAGGAATAGACAAGATTCATTTCAGATACAGTCCAAATAGAATCCCATTAACCCCTTCCCACTTCCTTTCGCCACTCCCTGCTACGGTGACTTTTTAGAGCCCATCTAAGTGCTGTGCGCGGTACAAAGTTCGTGGTGCAGAACTCTTTTTTGGTTCATTTTAGTAGCCCGGCTCCCCCGAAAGATCTTCCAAATTGGAAAATTGTAATGAAGCCCTCTTTTTGATTTAGCCCATCTATAATACGAATGAGAATCCACGGAATCTCTTTGATCTAGAACAGAATAGAAAAAGCTTCTTTGAATGTCTGGAGGCGTAGAAGTGAAGATTCATATTCAAAGAGCATCTTGTATTTCATAGAAATTAGGCGCAATATAATCCTTCCGTAAGGGCCATCCTCTCCAGCTTTCAGGCATCAAAATACGTTTCAGGTATGGATGATTCTCATAAGAGATTCCCAACATATCATAGGATTCCCGTTCTTGAAAATCCGAACTTTTCCAAATCCAGAAAACCGACGGAATTCTAGGATGTCTCCTTGGGGCAAATACTTTTATGCATACCTCTTCTGGTTGATCCAGACCATACTGTATTCTCGTAAGATGATACACACTAGCTAACAGTCCCCCTGGAGCT